TCCTATCCTACAGGAAAGAAAGCTCTTAGCGCACAAAGCAAGCAGCGAAGGTACGGCTTCTTTTCTTTCAATACTAGCTACTAGTGAACACTCTTCTTGTTCACCTTTCAGGCATAGTTTAAATCATGTAAGTTAGTTAGCCGACGCCTCTCTGTTCTCCTTTCTTTACAGAAGCGGATTAGAAAGCGCAAACAAAGCTGCAAGAAGAAAGCGTAAACGCACAATCAAAGGAAGGCTTCCTTGAAACCACCTTTCCTTCGTTCACTCCTGACCTGATAGAAGCTATGAAACCATCCATAGGGTAGGGGTGACTAAGCCCGCGAATCGAATGGTTAAAAAGCCGATTCTGTATACTGACTGCATTGCTCCCTCTTGACAGCTTGCTTATGTTAGAGCTATTGTGTCACTGTCCTTCTCTACTTTCTCTGCCGATACCGAAGAGGGTAACTAACCTCTTGACTAAGGGCTTGTTTTGTTTACAGAGTGGCTCCGAGTGAAAACGAAACTTGTCAACTAGTAAGGGAAAGAAGCTCTTAAACTATAGGGGAAAGCTATTCTCCCTAAGTCGAATCGGTGGAATGCCCTGCTTCCGGCTAAGTATACAGAGTTGGGCCTACCGTTCGTTCAACCGTTACCTCTATTCTGATCTCTCTTTTCTCCTTTTTTTGCTTCCTTGTCTCGTCTGTCCTTCTTGCCCTCAGCCTGTCTTTGAGCTCTATCCCGCCCTTCCTTTGGCTTGCTAGCGGCGAAGGCGAAGAGCGCACAGCGCAATAAGGTAAGGTATAGGAACCGGTTGACGCCGAGAAAGACTAAAGACGGGAGAGCACGCACAGACATCCTCGGGAAAGCACTAATGAACTACGCCATCCCTGACACTTATGCGGTGAGATACCAACCATCCGATATCGCCCACACACAAAGCTAAGAGGCCACTGGGACCTAATAATACCCAACAAGAACCCGCCACCGGCATCTGATGCCATCCGATAAGGGAGAACTCTTTCGGCAAAGAATTTGACCAAAAAGCCCGATTCGAATCATTATGCTAAAACCCACCCGCCTCTCTCCTTCTCTCTGGCGATCATGGCGATTTAGAGGTGCCATGGCGGCAGCCTCTTCTCCTCAGCCTTATGCTGGGGAGAAAGAACCTAGTTTTGCCTCTCTTCTTCACTCTATCCCTTCTCCATCATCTACCCAAGCCAAACACACCCCACCAGTGATCAAAAGAGTAGAAAGAGTCCATGGAGAACCCACAATCCAGTGGACATCAAAAGAGTTTGACGAGTTCTCTGTCCAGGAGGGATTACAATTTGCTTTGGTGGCTAAGTTTGCTTATGGAAGGCCTGAAGTTAAAGAGCTTCGAAAGCTCATCCCACAACAATTGAGAATCAAAGGACAATGCAATATAGGTATGTTGGATCTTAGGCATGTGTTGATAAGATTAACCATGTATTGATAAGCGGAGGATTTTGTATCTGTTTATTCTAAGTCAGTTGACTACATCGAATTTGAGAAAGAATTGTATCAATTCCGTGTGTTTAGATGGTCACCATGGTTTAATCCTAAAGAAGAGACTTCCATTGCTTTAGCATGGATATCTCTCCCAAGTCTGCCTCCTAATTTATTTGCTAGGGATGCGATATTGTCCATTGCCTCAGCTGTGGGAAGGCCTATTGCTGTGGATAAGGCCACCCATGATCGTACTAGGCCTGGGACAGCTAGAGTAAAGGTTGAAGTCGACCTTCTCAGAGAGTTGCCACAAAGGGTGAGATTGCAATGCAAGTTTGAAGATACAGGAAGAGTTAGGGAATTTTGCCAACAAATTGTATATGACCAGCTCCCCTCGTATTGCAAGCTGTGTAAGCACCAAGGGCATGTGGAAGACAAATGTTGGTCGAAGGTTGGAAGAGATAAAGAGCCTGGGAATTATGATGATCAGGCTACAAATAAAAAACTGATGCAAGAGATGTTTTGAATAATAAAAAAGGAGGAAAAAGGAATGGTGGCAAGAACAAAGGAAATAAATCTCTTCCTGCTGTGGAAGATGGTACACAAACTCAATGTGTGGATGCTGTTGTGGTAGAATCTGCCAAGGAGATGGAGAAAGAAGTTGCTGTTGGTATGGAGCTTGCAGTTGTAGATGAGGCACCACAACGAATTGACAAAGGTAAGGCTCCAATGTCCCATATCGAGCAACTCATGCCTATGATTCCAGTTTCGAACCCTAAGCCTACTGGGATTAGGATAGTTGAGCCAACTAGTCCAAATCCTAGGTTGAAAGGGATTTCGAAGCCTGCCGGGTTTAGGGTTGCTTCCCATATAAATCCTAACCCTATCTTGAATGAGAAGCAGCTGCCTTTGGTAATCATTAATACCTCTGTACAAGAGGTACCTTCACAAACCTATGATGCCTCTTCTGAGCATCAAGAAACTCATAGCTCAACCCCAGGTGACAGAACTATAGACCAGTCTGCTACAACTCCTTCTCTACAGTCGAAGAAGCATGACCAATCAGCAGGTAAAAAGAGTGGGGAAGGTGTGACTTCTGAGAATGATCTGCAGCTGGGACTTGGTGATGCTACTCAGTTACAGTCCCATATTAATCAGCATGGAATGCATGGTGCTGCTGCAAATTCTAGTGTGCAACCTGATGGTATAGTATCTAAGTTGCATGCAGCTGATACTGTTAAAACAGTGGACCCCACCTCCCATGCAAACCCTAGGGTTTCAGGTTCTGATAACCAAGACAAGGTAGCAATGGTTCAACATGGTGTTCAATCTACTTCTAGATGGAGTGATGCGGTTGATGATATTGGGAATGATAATGAAGATATGGAGGATCAGGAAGGTTTGGATGCAGATACACAGAATGAAGCTGTACCTCTTGCACCTAAACCTGGAGATAGTGTTATAGATACATAAGCATCGGGTAAACAGCTACAAACTCCAGATGCCCCAAACAATTCCACAAAATTGCAGCTTTCACATGTGGTTCCGGAGGTTAGTGGTACTGCAGCAAATACCACTAAGCATTCGAAGACGGCTTTGCCAACTCAGGATGCATCTACTGGTAGGGGTGGTGATATGCAGGTGATTGCTGCACATGGTGAAATTCTACAAGGTATTGAAACTGAAATTCAGCATGTGGGTGAAGATGAGCAGGAATTTGAAGTGCAACTTGATGCCTTACCCACAGTAGCAGTGAAACAAAAGCAACAAGAGTCACATAAACAATTGGTATTACAGAAAAATGCAGCAAATCAGCCAGGTAATTCTCTCTTTTTTGAGTCACAAAATCTGGAAATATCAGCTTCAAGTCAATTCCAGGGGTTAGAGCAGGATGATTATGAAGATAGGGATGAGGAATCAATTGCGCAGAACTATGCACTTGTGGCAAGATCAGCAGATATCTCTCCTAGGCATTTGCCTAAGTCTTCCAAGAGGAACAAGAAGTATCCAATTGCCCCAAGAGCACCTTCTATGAGACTAGCTAAGAAGGCTCCTAGCTCTACAAAATCCAATTTCTAAAGTGTCTGACAGTTGAGCTCAATGACAAAGTCTAATTCGAAGTGGAGATGCTATCTAGACAACCAACAAGACAAAGAGCAACAATTTCAAATTAGTTTATATCAATTTAGAATATTAGGGCCATTTTTCTTTTATATTAAGATCAATTGTAAAAGGAAGTGGGAGTTTGGTAGTGACTCATCCTTCCTTCTAGCCTTTATTTCATATCATTTTATTAGTATTGTCCATTGTAATATCATCATAGAGTACATTATAAACTCTGTGATGATCATAGAATTTTTGATTCTTTCTAGCTCTTATTTCCTTCACGCATGTTAAGGGATTTTTTTCCTCACTAGGATTAGTAAGGTTTGGCCCTCCTTACTTGTACTCTTCCCATTTGAGGTTTTATTATTAATAAAAGCCCACACAGGCACACTGCCTGGGTGGTTTTAATAAAAAAAAAAAAGAATCATTATGCGGAAAAAGGGAAGCTCAAATAGAAAACAGCACTACTGCTAGTAAGATAGCGATCCAGGCAAGCGCCAAAGAAAGAAGGGGGCACAAGCAAGCGCAAGAATCAAAGCAGGGCAGGATCGAAGAGCTTAGACAGCAAGCAAGCGAGAAGGAATCCCTCAAAGGCACTGAGGCAAGGTCTTTCACGCATGTCGCTTCGATGCGCGCTAAGACAAGCACTCATGTCTACTTCTAATGCGCACGAACCAGAGCTATCTCCCGGGAACCCCTTCCCTAGTAAAGAGGTACTGACCATCGGTTCTATCGTGCCCCAGTTAACGATAGCCTCGGATAGACTAAGGATCTTAGGTGAGACCGTCAGTGCAGCCAACTAAACGCCAAAGAAATCTCCATAAAACTTCCACATCTGAGATTCCATGTGTGACTAACTCCATTGAGAAATGCCCCTCTTGTACGCTAACGTTCTAGGATGGCAGGGTTGGTAAAACTCTCCTTGATTTATGGTAGCATTGCTAGTTGCTTTCATTTTTTACTGTACGCATATTCCCCGTCTAGTGAGTCGAGAAATAAGGGCTTACTGAAAGCTCAACCCATGTAACTGTGATTCAACCCTTTTTTTTTTCCTGACCTATTCCCCAGGGATCTATGTATGTGTATGACCATTTTAAAGCTCCACGCATGTAAGGTCTTGCTGGCACTGAGTGCTAAGCGCGCTACGACTTTTCTGTTCAAGAATTTTGATCTTCTCGTTACTTATAATTTTCTTTTGACTTGGAATTTGGCCTCATAGAGCTGTTCATTTCATGTCTGTTTAGATCAATACTTTAAATCTGCATGCCTTCTTTATCACCGGGATGATCAAAATAATAACCTAATAAATGAGGATGTGATATCGTATTCCGAGATTGAAGAGATTCCGCAGAGCGGTCGATTGACGATAGAGAAAGGTTGACGTCCACTGATGAAAGGTACCCTGACGATAGATCCTATGACACATAGATCTCTCCCCCAATCAACATTTTGAATCGCTACGCTACCTTTTATTAAATAGAAACCTCGCTTCTTTCGTTACATCTATGATGTCTCCTGGAAGTAAGTATCGACGCTTGACGCTACGAATTGAATAGTCTTTGAGAATTACCTTTGTTTGTTCAAACTTTGATAACCTAACCCTCGTTCGATAGAGCTAACCAACCTTCCCTCAAAAGTAGAGATAGGGGATCCAGTTAACGAAAAGGCAGGCTACGGCTGTAGCTGCAACGAGGAATGCTTTCTCGGAAGCTCTTTCAACATCTGATAGAAAGTGCTTCCTTATTCTCGGCACCTATCAAAGTCATGTAATCCCTGTGTACTTGTTATCGAAGCAGCATCCTTTTTCAAATTCGATGCTTTACTTTCAGCTCAGAGAATAAACTTCTTCGGTCGTTCAGAGATGTAAGGGTTGCCGCTCCTATGCGGTGGGTTCGACTCCCCAACGAGAAATGTAACAAATTTCGTATAGTATAGAATAAATATTTGATTTGGGCTGGCCAGAATCTATCAAAAAAGCTGCCCTTCTATAAAAAGAGCGGTACACTGAACACGAACCCAATATCAAACAACTAAAGAGGAAGCTAGTCGATCATTCAACAGCAGGAATCTACCCTAGGATCCAACCTGCCAGCTTTCTTCTCTTATGATATTTCGAATAGCGAGAAAGTGAAATAATGGGGAATAGAATGGAGCGGACTAATACTCTATTCGACTAGAGGAAGAATCTTTATTAAATAGGATGCCTCCCAAGCGCCGAGGGGCTAACCGTCATATTCTCAATCGGCTTTGCCTCGCTGCATACTTTCGTTTAGTATTCCTTACAGCTATTCTCCAATCACCCGAAAGCAGCGGCGAGGCGGACATTTATTTTGCAGAAAGGCTGGCTGCCTTGCAGGGTCGCTTGCCTAGTTCACCGGTACTAGGCTATGAGAGGCTCAACATCGGGTCCAATGTAAAGCAAGCCTTGCGAATGATGGTGGCTCCATACGGGTAGACGTAGGCCCTGAAACCATAACAAAGACAAGACAATTACAGGGAGGACGTACGTGTTCTCGGGCGAGTGCGGACTCGGTTAGTATACAAGATCATCAATATAGTAATAGGATGCATCTGCTGAAGGCAAGACTCATGTAACAACAAGCTGGACCGAAGCTCAGCCATAGTTGGTTTTGGTCGTTGAAGCTTCGCCGTAGTGACAAAGCTTTCATAGTCCGAAGGCAGGCCAGCAAGAAGGAATGTAAACATATCAGATTGGGACACCGGTGCATTGATAGATGCCAAGGAGTCACAACTGTTCTTGAATGTACGAAGGTAAGCCGCCATAAACAGATTTCCTTTCTTCTCTCTTTCACTATCATGTTCCTCACTAACCCGAAAGGCTTTCTTTAAACCATACTTTGGGGAGGGGATCTTTGAACCTTGTTTGAGCTCCTCTTCCTTCACTCCTCTCAAACCTTATAGTCTTCAGAGTTGCTTCGCTCCTTTCTTTTCGTTTTCACTTACATACGCGAATCTAGGTCCAGCCTCGCTTGCATTCAGTTATCAAGGGGGATGTCTACTCTTTCGTTTACATACGCAAGCTCCCGATTAGTCGCAATCGCACTTCTGTGCAATATCCAACGCATATTAAAGCACTTAGCGGCCAAGCATCAACAGAGTAGCCTGCGGATTGGTGCCCGGTGACACAGTAAAGGTTGAACCATCAACAACTCTGAGTGCCCCAGTCTTAAGTTCCTATCAACCACTTTCCCAACAAGGCAGCCGCCATGGTAATGCGATATTGTGGTCACAACGACAGAACTATCCCATCAGAAAATCATTGGATAGATCAGCAGGCAATGAAGGTCCAACATACCTGAAATATATAGGACCAAACTCTTGTTGGTACTTGAATTCCTACATGGAGCGGCTTTGTTGTACATCATGAATCTTTATCGACTTCCTTTTGAATAACTTGGATAACATCTTTATGGACATCTGAGAGAGGTTCTTTCTACTAGTGCTCCTCCTCCTGCTAATGCTAGTGCAACTTTGAAAGTTGTTAAAGCAAAGATTCGATACCTCTTTTATTATTAAAACATAATTGGCATTCTCTGATCGGCCTAATCTCGTAATACATGGCTATGTCCCTGACCTGAGACTAATGCAATCAGTTCCTTCCTCCGCCTTCTCTTTCGACGTTCGCCAATCGGAGAGGACAGCCGATTGAGTCTGAACCAACATTTAAAGATGGAAGGAAGACCCGGATGGACTTAATTAGGAGCATGGGCAACCCTTCGCGCACGAGATAGCAATGACAGGAGATTGACCGGTCGGGGTCGAGTGATCCTCAGGGTTTAGGGCTCCTTCTACTGCTGCGACTACCTCTCTTCTCTTTTAGAAAGGTAAAGGACCACCAGAGAGGCAAGTGCTTTCATGAATGCGGTAAACCAATCAATCTTTTCGTTACATATCGTGGACAGGGAACCAGCCCAGCGAACTCGATTTCCCGAAGAAAAGAGAGGGCGCTTTTCTAATATTTAGCTCCTAGCTGCTCTACCTCTCTATTTTCAAAAGCCCTGCTCACTTATAGCCAGCCCTATAACCAAGCAGGCAGGCGAGACATCAGAGCAGCTGTAGAATGGAGATTGCAATTCCTTTTTTTTATTTTATATGAAAGGGGTGGCATGTGAAACCAACAATCCCATATTGTGGAATAAGAGCAGTGGCACTTGCGGAAATAGGTTTTGAGGAAGGGACTGATTGAACTAAGGAACTGAACTAATGGACGAGGAGGAATAATAAGTCAATCTTGGTCGGAATCGAAAGCGGGGAAACTGACCACATGATCGGCAATGAGCATAAACCCTAAAACAAGATTCACTCGTTCTTCAGTCCTCACGTAGACATGAAGGGGAGGCCCCACAGATAGGATTCATATTTCTGAACGGGAAAGCATTTTTTGTCGGCCTATACGCTGACTCTGAATCAAAGATTTACTCACTGCCAACAAAAACATACTATATTTACTAGTTTTAATCGATTCACTAAGCTAGTTAAAAGCCTTATTACTTACGCAATTCCACCAGTGTGTAATACATCCAACATTCTCAATATTAAACGCTTTTGGCAAGCCAGAGCAAGACTTCTCTGTGGGAACCCCCCGGTAAAGGAGACCTGTCTAGTCAAATAGGCTTCTAATAAGAAATTAGCTCATTCATTACTTATGCAATGACTTTCTTTTTCGTAGCGTCAACGTTACCTTTATATCTCCCTCGTCTAGTCGAGATTCCCTAAGAGAAAGGGATCAAATCTGTAGTTGTAGTTTCTATACGTCAATCCAATCTCGCTTCCATTCATCATCCATTCTGAGGAAAGATTCTTGAATAACAGGCTAAGAATAGTCTTATAAGTCCTTGTCCGTTATGTATGCTCCAGTAAGAAAGTCCCTTACTTATCACACAAAATCTGGTACTTTTTTCCTAACATAATATGTTAATGGTTTAAATTGCGGGATGTTATTAGGTTATATCGATTATATAAAGAAAATTCTCCTACTGATACGGTTAAATATCCACCTATAAGATCGGATAGTGATTTAGGGTTCTCTCGCAGCAATTTTAGTTCAGGTGCTACATCCCAATCCTTTGGTTTACATATCATTGGTAGATTGTATCTAACTGGTAAAAGATCAATATCAAAATTACATTTACATACAACAAAAAATGATTTAATAAGATAATACTGACCTTTCTTCTTATTCACTCTTTGATTATCAGATAAGTTGAAATCATCCGTTATACTAATCAACTCTCTAGAGAATAAGAATTCTACCAATAAGATACCTACACTATGGCTTTTTACCACATCCCCCCTCTCCCTGTAGGTCGAGCTTCCTTTTCCCTCTCACTTCGTTCGAGCTTCATTACATCCACCCTCTCACTTTCTTAGTAGTTAGACGAGTGCTCAGATCAAGACCTTTAGACATATGGAGTGCCTGGCCCGGACCAAAAAGAAAGAGCACAAGCAGGACTCCCTGCACCCGCGTGAGAGATTACTTTGAATCCATACCGAATGGACGACTTGAAAAGGTCTCCATAGACAAAGAGACGATGACGACCGAAAGAGAGAAAAGACATTAGGAGCACTCATTCCTTGTACCCGGGGAACTGATTCATAAGGAAGGGGATCTACACCAGAAAAGGAGTTTACGGCCGGTTCCCATATAGACACTTTAACTCACATTGCTTTAGGCAGTACTCTTCTTACTAAAGAAGAAGACTTACTGAAAGAGGGAGCAAATCCGTCACTGGACGAGGAAGAAAAGGCAAGGAAGATCTGTACAAGATAGAAAGTTGATTAGAAAGCGTTAACAAGACTATCAGACCAAGAACAGAACTGCGGGAGGAACAACTACCTAAGGCTAAAAATTACATAGAATAAGTGGAATCTCATGCAAACTGTGAGGGAGGTGGTTAACCGGTGCTTAGAGAACTACCTGGGATGCTTTACAAGCGATATTCCAAAGGAATGGGAACATTGGTTACCGTGGGCAGAATAGTGGTACAATACCACTTATCATTCGGAAACCAAACAAAGAGCGTTTGAAGTGGTATATAGGCGCCAACCACCTCTAATTAGGTCCTATACTCATTAGTCCGACAAAGTGCATCAAGTTGATTGCGACTTACGCTAGGGATTGTGTTTGCAACTTTGAAAGGAGCTCACTATCAGGACGGACGGGTATAAGCGATTAGCGATAAGCTATAGTTTTTCAAAAAACTAGAACCATACCGCTTTGAACAGAGTCTCCCTCTTTGACTAGTGCTACCTCCGGTGAAAGGAATGAAGATCTTGCATATAGGCAACCGACTGACGTATACAAACTTAAAAAATAAGCAACTAAAAAAGCTAGTGGGTTGACGAATCGTTGCTTTACACAAATAGCTAATATTACTTGAGTTGTAAGTAAAAAAAAGGCTAACCAGCTTTTGTCCAGGAAGCACAACAAAAGAATAGTAATAGGCAGAAGCAGTGGTAAGAAGGCCCATCTCAAGTGAAATAAATAACAATAGCATTCAGTTGTCTTCACAACGGGGCAACAACCCAGATTTTGCCAACTGAGGCCGCGAGCTCTAATGTTTTTTTTGTTGGGACCACCAGATTGAAGGAAACCTCATGCATGCTTTGTCACCTCTGCACTATCTCGATTAATCGCCTTTTGCGCATGCATAAAGATGTCTCCTTGTTTTATATGTCACTCGATGACTTGAGTAGGAGCTTTCCCTTTCTTTCCCGTCTGTGCTTTCCTCTCCTTCTTTGCCTTCTTTGAATAAAAAAAGCCAGGAAGTCAGCCAGTCTGTTCTTAATAAGGGTAAGCCAGTACGGTACGCAAGACGGTAATCCTTCTTTCTAAGAGTCCTCAGTCCTAGGGTCCTCGTAGTCCATTAGGAAGAAGGGGAACCGAAGCTCTATGTCCTTGAAGAGATGATAAAAGAGAGAAATACCGCTTTACGAGATGAAAAAGACCGCTAGGCGAGTCTGAGAAGGAATGAATAGGTCCAGGGTTCTTCCTACATCAATTAGTTGGAAAGGCGAAATCACGTACTTCTGAGGAGGTCTGACTGACAGAGCTTGGTTTTTCTTCCTTGACTCGAGACCTCTTTCACTGAGAACTAATTCAATGTCTTTACGCAGGTGAGCAGTCCTATATTATGCCCTTCAATGACATTGTCTTTCGACCGTACGACATTACGGGAATTCCTTTTTGGTGATCTAAATCATCGTATGTAAGATAGCGCGTAGCATTTCGCTAAGAACCAAGACTCACGATCTACTAAGCTTTATATTGATTCAAATCCAATCGTGACTGACAGGAAATTTGACTACACAACGAGTAGTACACGCATGTGTTAAACATATAGATGAAGTCACTTCAAAACGAACCACCTATGAGCTAAAACTTGACACTTAGATAGAGGAGGAAGTAGAAAGAAAATCTTTATACGCTATTATCATCCAATGAATTCATTGCAACACCACGAACAATGAGACTTCTGTCTCGCTTACCTGCCCGACGGGTATACCCAATAGAATAAATAGAATAAGAGGCTTGACCTAGAGCTCTTCTCTTCCCCCTGAAAAAAATCGGATGTTCATTTGGCATGAGTAGCCTACGAGCCCTTACTTGATGTCTGCGCTAACTGCCCTATAGCTGGTGAATCCTTTGAATCATAGGAATGGCAAAATCAGTAGATACCGGGCTTGGAACATCTCACCACACGCGTACTAAAAGCGCGATCTTGAAACTCGAAACTCTGGTTTGGAACAAATGAGCGGATAGGCTTGACGAAGTTTAGGAAAAATGCAAGAATCATTTTTGCCGTTCTGTCTTTCGCACGGAAGTCTGTCTGTCTTCATTCCAATCATCGTAGTTCGATCGATCAACTACGCCCATCCAATCTAACCATTTCTCCTGAAGCCCTTTCCCTTCTAGTAGCCCTTCATCGTTATTGAAACATAGGTCCTCGGCAGGCGGGAACAAAAAGAGAAAGAAGAAGTGCGAAAGGTTCGGTCCCAGTTGGTCTCGTCTATGGATTTTCTTTCCCTATCCTATTGTCGAGACGAATGTGGCCATACCCAGAGGACTATCGCATCAGCAAGACGACTTTCTAGTCAGATCCTTCCTGCGCTTCGGATATGAAGAATTTGATCGATCGATTTAGGAAAGATGAAAAAACAAAGGCCCCCTCTTTCTCCAGAACTTGGACTCAATCCACATCCCTTGCTTGAACCTTCTACACCGAACTCAATTCAATAAAGTTTCCCCGTCCGATAGGTGCTATATATAGTGGGCGATTTACCTAGTAATCGGCATTGACGAAGCAACTTCTTTATTCTACTCGCTACCGGTTTTGGGTCTTATTAATCTACAATAATCGAGTAGAAAATCACTGCCGCTGTCAGCTACAGACCCAGAGTAGGACCTAAACAATGAACTCTTCTCTTTGGCAACAAACAATCAAAGTCAAACCTTTATGAAGACGAGCATACGATGTGACTTGAACCACGCCCTCACTTCACGTCTTCTGACAGCGGTTAGAACGGCAATGACTCTATCTTTCTCCTCTGATTCCTATCGAGTTGCCCAAAGGCTTCTCTTCTGACTGTGCTCGTTGGGGCATTAAGCCTAGGTTTGGAACCCTTGCCGCAGGCTCCCCCTTCGTCTTTCTTTTGGTGTGACTGTTTTTCTATCAATATCCGGTGATCAAGAAGAGAATGCCGTAATGGAATGGGCGAGGCCGAGATTAGATTGACTTCCCCTCATCCAGTTCCTAGTTTCTAAGCTACTGATGAATCTAGCTATGAGGGATTCCTCATCTCATAGATCAGGGTCGAAACGAAAGAAGACAGGATATACTTTGATACCTCAACTTGATTTGTTGATTGCTTCTTTGGTTGATTGATTCTTGAAGACAAGCATACAGACAGTGACACAGATCCATTTCTGCTTTCATTTCCTGCTAGTTTGGTTGCACTTGGGCTTAAAAGCGACTTTCCAATCTTAATCTTTAGGCTATTGGTATTGCTTCAACCCACTTGGTGAAGTAGTCTGTAGCGGTGATAACAAAATGGTGACCATGACTAGAAGGGAAAGGCGGAGGTACGAAAGAGGGTTCGCTAATCGGATTTCCACTCATAGAAAGCCTGAAGTTCGTCCTCAACTGCTAACAGTTCCAAATGCCCAAACAGGGAAGAAGAAGTGGTATCTGTTGATGAAATGCCATTGCATGGATCTCCCTCCACAGCTTCTATTCGCAGATGCGGATATTTCCGGGTGATTGAATATGACTCAACAAAATTAGTAAGGCTCAACCTTAGCGGCCTCCTTCACTTCATGCCTTTGCTCTAGCGGAATGAATATCCATACCGGGCTTTCTTTCTTTTAGGCAGTCGAGCATTTTTTTTTTTTTTTTGGCATCATCCGGGATTTCCTAGTCCCGGTCAGTGAGTTGTTTCCGACTCACTGAGTGAGGTTATTCCGAGCACACATTTGTGTTTTGAATAATCTTACTGGTGTCACATGGAGCACCAGTGGTGGTTGGACATCTTGGGAGTTATCACAAAACGGTCGATATATCACTGTAATCTCCAATCTTCTCAGACGGTTAGTCATTGAAGAATGAGATGGCTAACTGTTTGATTAGATCCCTGGTTGGAACCCAGGCGCCCCCCCCCGAGACAGACTTGTTTTGTCCGATAGGGAGAGTGGAAAATTTTGGTGCATTCCTGACGATTTAACACTATATTATGAAATATATATTTAATTTGTTTAGTGCGATCGAAAGGGTGCCTAAATTTTCCTGGGTTTGAACAAACTCGTCGGCTAAAAGGACTTCTCTTTCGAGTCCCTTTAGTCGTCTCTGCGTCCATGTCCAAGGAGTCAGCCCTTGCAGGCTGTGCCTTTGTTAAAACAGTGATACACTTGAGGCGGAAATCAGGTTATCTGTACACTGCGCTTTATTTGAAGCAGTGTGCAGTAGCTCTGCAGCGTTACTACGCTGGGAGTTACCGTAAAGGTGACTCCATTTCTGTCCCAGTATCCCTGACCCGCTGTGGTATCCCCCGGATCATCCCCGCAGTCTTACGGAAATCCATAAGAGCGAGGGATGATAAGGGTGATAGATTGGTTAAGATGTACCTATCATGGTTTGGTTTGGCAAAATTGATCGTAGTAGCTCCGAGAGTTACTCGGTCCACATTCAAATCAATCGCCTCACCTCACCCTGATATTGGTAGAGTCTTAGAAGTTCTTGGGGAGATTAAAACCTCCTTTCGAAATCTTCAACCAATTTTTTTACCACATCTCCGTGACATCCCCTTGGAAAAAGGAATGTCATGGGAGCCTACCTGGAAAAGTACGCCCATAGTCGACACCTATGTTAGACGGTTTGGTTTCTCCGTCGACAAGGTGATAGACGAGGCCGCAGTTAAATATGCTAAGTTCCAAAATATTTTTGTGAATCTTAAGCATGAAATAGCTGCTTTCATCTGGAATGTTAATAAAATACATTCAATCCAAGATGGATTTTTTTCTCCGGGTATTCTTTGGTGTTATATCCATTGGATTCCAATAATACTCGTTTTGCTAACGAATCTCTTGAGATTTTCGAATCTCAAGTAGGACCCTACTTTGCTTCTCTTTTGGGTGCCTACAAAGAGGTTCCGTTAGCAACAGGTAGATTGGCGCAGGTGATCGAGGGAAGTGGTAAGAGGAGGATCTTTGCTATTTGCAATTATGTAAAGCAAAGACTCCTCTTCCCGGTTCATAGATGGTCTATGAAAGTTCTATCTAGTCTTAAAACTGATGGAACCTTCAACCAGGAGGGTCCGTTAGAACGACTTCGCTTTAAAAGAAGGAGAACTTGTTACTCCTTCGATTTGAAGTCGGCTACAGACCGTTGGCCATTGAGTGTCATTTACACCCTTATGGCTTGCATTTGGGGAAGTACAATGGCCTCCTCAATAGTCAACAGCTCCCTGGGCCTCAACACCTTTTTGGTCATGCCTCCGATGATCAAAAGGATGTCTGAGGTAGCCTTCTTGGCTGGGCAACCGTTAGGTTACTACGGTTCTTGGTCTCTGTTTGCCCTATCCCACCATTATATAGTGTGGATGGCGGCAGAGAAGGCATATCCTGATCGTACTACCCCTTTTGAAGACTATGCCTTGCTAGGTGATGATATCCTAATCACCGATGCAAGAGTGGCCCAGCAGTATTCCATTCTACTGGACAGACTCGGGGTAACAATCTCGGTGGCAAAATCGATAATATCCGAGAACGGAACCATCGAGTTTGCGAAGAGATTTTGGACCAAGGATATGCAAGTGGACGTATCCCCAATCTCTCTTCGAGCATCAGATCTCTTTGTTTGCTGGCCAGTTCTTAAGCATTCTCTGAGTGTTGGAAGTACGTCAGACTCCTCTCCAGGCCAAAAGAAGTGTGATCTCAATCAGGTCCTTTTATAGCCCCTTCCAGCCAAGCCAGTTGGAGTGGTACCGATCGAGTCAGGCGCATTTCTCTCAACCACGAGGTAGATTGGAAAGGAAATTCGCACATTGATCTCTCTCATTGATTCGGGAAAACTTCTTCTCTTGATAGAGGGGTAGCCTCGCCACAGTCAACGACTGAGGAAAGCCGGTCTGTGGCAGTCAACAAGCTGCACTTGTCATAGGAGCGAACCCTACCCTCTTCAGTCAAATAGGGACGAGCTCTATCCACTGTCCCCAGAGTTGACCGACGATGTGAAGGAGAAGAATGCTACTCTATAATCGGTACAGTCCTCTTTCTGAAAGCGCTCTGCCCAGCTTAGCGCATGGAAGGGCAAGTCGTTCTGTTAGGGTAGGGGTCACGCCCGTCAAAAGGTCTGAGGCAACGAGATCAACTGCTGACCCAAGAAGGTAGGGAAGAGAGGAGGAAGGGCTAATCCCCGAGTCAGGGGCATCTATCTTTATTTACGCAAAGCTATTTATTGATGTCGATTTAGATATGTTCATTGGCCTGCGACTGATCTCATCGTCCGTTTTCCCCCTCTTTCCTATTCAAGAGTTCTCCTCCCTAACGGCACACTGTATATAATCTCTCTAGATGGCCAATGTGAACAGTTCAATCAAACTTGTATGTGTGAAGCATATTGAAAGTGACATTGACAAAGCAAAGCACAGATTCCCTAGAATGTTAGAACTCAGACATGACAGAGAAGGTAGTCAAAAACGGTACGCTAAGCTCCTTGCTTCGTCGCTTCTGTTTTCAGTTATTCAAAGAATGATGTTTTAAGCATCTCTATATGCCAGTCATCTATCTGACCTGACAAGGAGGTCGACTTTGATATCTCTCCCCTGATCTCTACGGTTGGTTGAAGGTGTCTTGGAAGACGGGTCGAAATCAGATCTGGATAGAAGATTCATCTACGCTGGCAAAAGGGCTGTCAGAAAGAGTCCAATCCCGAGGAGAGTTCATGTGTGAAATTTCTTTGTTGAATGGAGGTGAGTTCAAGGGCTTCTTTGATCGGGAAATGCACGCACTTCTTTTGTTGTCATTAAGGTCCCTTCCCCCTGAGTTCAAGATGTCCCTTCCGCTTCTCTTTCACTACTTCCCTCATTGGGATTGGTCAAGCTCCTTCACTTATTGCTCGATCCGATCCGGAACCTATTGGGATAGCACCTTTTCCTCCTATTAGTAGGTCTTCTTGCCCGTTCAGTTCCTCTACTGGTAGTCTAGTTGTAGTTTTGAGCGGGTGAACCCATGTTCTATCTCGTAGTCACCTAAGCGGCAGAGCAGAGTCTATAAACAAACTCAAATGGTCTGAGAGTTGCCTTTGGCTTCTGAACCTCTGAAACTGGACTGGAGCAAGCTACCAAGCTCCTCTTCCCCCTTCATCACTCTCTATCTCCGGCCCTTGCCATTAGTTAGCTTGCACTTCCCTTGCTTGCCCTTTGAGTTTTCAAAGTCAAGGTGCCTTTCCCTTTTCCCTTTTTCTGCCTTACCTCTTACTGAAGTGAAACAACTGACTGTTGTCTACCTTTGATTCTGTCTTCCGGGTGAAGGTCCTGCGGAGGTCTTTTTTAGTGATCAAAATTGATTAGGGACAGTGACCCATGATGAAAGGAGCTATTGACCTGAGTGGTTTTCTATTTGTATTTGAAAAGCAAGGTAGGTTAGTTAACGAAAGGGTAAGGTGAGGCTGGAATGGGATATAGTAAGTGTGCCACGAGTGCTCCCTTCTGAGGCTTCTGCTTCTCTCTAATAACGAGAAAATTACTCTTTCAGAAAGCAAAGCTACAACTCTTCAGTCTAAGCTATCTAAGCTAGAACTTAAGGCCGACCTCTTTTCCAGGGATACCCCAAAAACCGGTCTAGCTTCACTAACTGTATTCACAGCTTTCCAGATCTCGGAACCAGATCCACTTTCTCATCGGCATTCTCTAAATGAATTACGTTATGGTCTTGAACTCTCGATATATCATATGTAATGAATGATCGAGGTTGTCTTTTCGGAAGAGGTGGGTGGGAGTGGGGCAGGGCAAGAAAGTAACAATCATACCCGATATTCAGAGCGCCGGAGATAGAAGCGGCGGCAGCCATAAAGTGGAGAATTTCCATCCATTTGCTGTCTCCTTCGCTACCGCTCCGTGGGGTCAACATTAGGAAATTTGCCAGGTTCAGTTCTGACTATAGCTGCAACCTATCTCATATTTGGCCGCCCTCGATCACAAACTCGAAATTTTGGAAGATAAAGTAAAGAAAGAATTTCGGGCTAGGTTCAAGGTATGCCCAAAGGTATGCCAGTTGATTGAAAAAGAAAGTCAACTTTCAAGATTCAAGATTAGGTAAGTGTTCAGTGTACTAAGGTACAAGATCGAAAAAAAAAGCGCGGATAGCAAATTCCTTAGGCTAGATAGAGTGGTGGTTGTAAATTACTAGGTAGCCTAGCTCGGCCCAAGCAAGGCCCAAAAGCCCCATGCCTTTCTTGGTCGGACCAACCCAACCGGCGATTTCCGACAAGTCTTTCTGAATTGGAAGAGCAAGAAGCGGAACTAGAAGAAAACTTTCTTTCTCTTTATGGATAACCAATTCATTTTCAAATTCTCCTTCTAATTCATCTTCCCCGGTGGATTTAGGTTTATCTCTGAGGTCCCACGAAGGTTCGACTAGTAGCACTCTGTCGGACGCCAATTCGGGTGATATTACTAGCACTCAAGTTTTGAGTGATATCACCGCTCTTTTTGAGCAACGAATGGAAGTGGGAAAGAATTAACTCCAGAATGGAGTCCAATAGAGTTCTGCCAAGCGTTGGGGAAGAAGCGGTGAATGACCTATCTTTATTGAAAGACATCTATTGTGATCTAGCGGACCATGGAATGCTAAGTTGGTATTGGGAACCAGCTTGGGACTTTCTAAATCTCATTAGCAATAGTCCAGGAATGACATAGCCTTCCTGTGCAATGGGTGTCTTAACGTACTAAGTAAGGTGGTTTTTTCTAAAGCGGCATTCTCCCTTCTATCTATCAACAATGGAATTATGGAACTTTCTCCCCGAGCTGCGGAACTAACGAGTCTGATCAATAGAGTCCGTCATTTTTGCTATTCCTTCCTACTTCTTCTTCCTCTATTATGTGCTTTTATTAAACAAGCAGCGGATGAGCGCACTAGCGCGAAAGCCGTTGCGCAACAAGCAGCGGATGAGCGCACTAGCGTGAAAGCCGTTGCGCGTTAGTCACGCGCATCCGTTTTCTTGCTGCAGCCGTTTTCTTGCTGCCTGAAACTCGAGAAAATAGAGTTGTTTGAGACCAAATGTTATAGAGTTGGGGGCTCTCTGGGGAGGCACACCTTCACTTCCTTCTTAATGAAGGGGTTCCCCGGGAGTCTGACCTTGTCCTTTCTTTTAATTGTCGGGGCCGTCATGAGTGCCGAAACCTATTTCGGTAAGATGATGATGGCTCCTTCGGGCGCATCAAGCTCTGAAGATCCAAACTGGACGGAAGCCCTGAGATCTTCTAAAGGGCAGGGAGAGACTTCAGAAAGGGAAAGCACAGGCACATCGTCGTCCATCAACCTACAAAAAGAAAGAGCACGTCCGGCGCCTGCCCCAAATGAAGTAGCTTCCCCTGCCCCTGTCGTCCCCTTTCCATATCAAGAAGATGAGATCATAGGGGGCGACAGTGTAGAAAGCATCCAAAGAGCGGCCTTTGAGTTTGAGGAGAAAAACCCCTCCTTCTGCCGAGGTCATACATCATACAACAGGCCCGAATTGAAGCCGAAGACCTATTCGAGGTCAAGGTCGATATTTTCAGGGTCATGTCTGGCCTTGATCCAGAAGGAGATTGGCTGGGACGGGGAGCTCGGGCCCTCGAGAATCCGCGTACCGCCACGGGAGAGCATTCCTTGGAGAAACTCCATACCCTTCTTTCGGATCTCGAATCGAGGGGAGTCAATTCCGAGTCCTTCTCTCAATTAAAAGGGAAGGTACCCCTGCGAAGGGGTGGGGACGAACACTCTACCACATAGTGGAGTGGATAGCTAGGACTACTAAAATGGAGATCGTGTACAACAACAATCCTATATTTGATGTCGATTCATCCACACTTCCATTCCTTGTAGAGGAAGGCTAACTGCTTGCTGGCTGGGAGCTGTATGAGCGGTAACGTCCACGTACGGCTCCGTGAGAAGGGCGGTGGACAGAAATGGCCTTGTTGTACCTCACTCTCGTCTTCAATGGGGTCTGCTCTTTCTTTTTTGGGAGAGTATGCCAATATGATCTTAATGAGGTGCGGGGCTTTGCATCTGACATTCGTTGGGCTTCTCTCTTCGGGAGCCTGCGCCCCGGCCTTTTTGTGCAATAAACCCCTCCGGCCGAAGACTAGTGGTAGGTGGTCCTGCGGAGCTTTCGGAAAAGGGTAGCCTTGTGTGTAAGCACAGCAATGAACCGCGGCGAACCCTCAGACGACCTATCTAAGATTAGGGGGGGATCCTCAGTAGTGGTGACCCTTTCACTCTTCCACGGACTGATACATGTACCGAATGCTCATACGGGAAAGTTGACTCCTGGGTCTGGAACCTGGGGGGTTGCTCCGAGAAATCCTTTCTTTCTCGTCCACTCAGGGGGGTGCGGACACACCTGCGCGGATTACAGGTGACAGTTACAAGAATGGCGGGGAAGTTAACAGTACCCGACGACATTCAGGGATGGATGTAGACCCATCGGGCAGGGATAATCATTCCGGTCCTGGGAGAAGTGGCGACCATTCTCAAGAACGAAAAAGACTGAGCTGAGGGAAGCCCTATGAGTCACTGAAAGGACGGCAGGAGTGCCCTTTTTCTATCAATAGAGGGAGCAAAAAACGGGCTTTGCTCCCCTTTACAATATGAAGAAAGAAATAAGGGTCGAAGTTTAGACCGCTCACAGTAGTTCTACCTATAGAAAGGATCATGAAAGAGGCGATCA